CAATACCCAAGTAGGCTTACAAAATTGATTTTGATCAAGTGCTTTCTGGGTTGTCTCAGACCTTGCAATTAGACTTTATCCCGAACCCAAAAAAGGGGAGCACTTTTATTTTATATACAAAGGATTTACTTGTTACTAATAGAATTTAGCCCCGATTTTTCTTTAGATCCCTTTTTTCACTCCGGTAGTATAATAAATCAATTCAATGCAAAGGAAATGAATCCATTTATATACTATTAAGTAAGTTAAATATATAAAATATAATAAAAATTATGCCACATCGCTTATTCTTTCTACTGGATCTTACGGAGCCTGTTCATACACGACATGATCAAGTATGATCATAGAAAAAGAAGATTCTCTTCAAATGAACCAGCCTATCCGGGCTTTCGCGGTGGTTGGAACAAAGACACATTTTTGATTTTGAATTCAAATGCGGCAGATAAGAGTCTATATTCTGCAGAGCCCAATCAATAGTTCAAGTCACACACTCCCATAATCCATTTTATCTTCGAAGAATTCACTTCAACTATGAGTGTTAAATAAAAAAACACTAATATATTTTTCTAGAGTTGAAGAGAAATATCCAAATACATGTCTTATTCGTTTCAATAATCCATATTATTTGTAGCAATGAAAAATTATTGTTCCTACCCCAAGTGTAAATGATTGATTACAAATAGCTAAGTATACTCTCTATAAAGGTCCAGAAATACCTTGCTTTCGTATCATTAGAAAGTGCATTAACATAAATACAGCAGTCAGAAGAGGTAATACAAAAGTGTGTAAACTATAAAAACGAGTCAAAGTAGATTGTCCTACACTAGCACTTCCGCGCAATAACTCTACCAAGGGTAATCCTATTACCGGAATAGCTTCCGGCACACCTGTTACAATTTTTACTGCCCAATAACCAATTTGGTCCCAAGGTAAGGAATAACCAGTTACACCAAAAGATGCGGTCAATACAGCCAAAACCACACCTGTAACCCAAGTTAATTCGCGAGGTTTTTTAAAGCCACCAGTGAGATATACACGAAATACGTGGAGGATCATCATTAGTACCATCATACTTGCCGACCATCGATGAACTGATCGGATTAACCAACCAAAGTTAGCTTCAGTCATTATATATTGAACAGAAGCAAAAGCATCCGTAACTGTGGGACGATAATAAAAAGTCATAGCAAACCCTGTAGCTACTTGTACTAAAAAACAAGTAAGCGTAATTCCTCCTAGACAATAAAATATGTTGACGTGAGGAGGAACATATTTACTAGTTATATCATCAGAAATTGCCTGAATCTCAAGCCGTTCTTCGAACCAATCATAGATTTTATTGAGATAGGTAAACCGAGGTACTCCCCTCTGAGAACCGTATATGAGAATTTCATCTCGTACGGCTCAAACAGAAAGACCAAAATACAAGTTCTATCAGATACGTAATGTGTTCGAAACTGAGTAATTATACGATTTACTCTTTTCTGGCGATAGGAAAGAATAAAAATCCGAAAGCTATTTATTGTGGTTATAATGCCAAAATATCAAGTTGGCTCATTGATCTATATGTTGATCAGGCCTCTTGAATCTTCTATATTACCTATTTGATTGTTATTTTTTTTTTATTTTTGTGTAATGAGACTTTAGACTGTTTTCTTTATTATATTATTGATAGGAATTCTCTTGTTAAAGTCTATGAATCAATTAAAACCTCAGATTCATACTAAAACCACGATGAGTCACAATAAAACCCTGTCAAACTAAGTCCAAAAATTCCTTGAGTAAGAATCGTTGGATCATCACTTATTCAATCAACAAACATAATGACTAAAAATCCAAAGAGACTTTTGGACTTTGATCAAAATAAGCATAAATGCAAGTTTGAAAGAAAAAAAATTGAAAGTCCGGTCACGAGGTCTGAATATTAAGTATGAATCATAGTTCTAATACTTTGTAATCTATTTCATATATTCCGTGCTTCAGATACGAGCATAGAATGAAAATATCCGACGAAATAAAACCATCTCTAGTAAGATGACAGGCGTATTCGCTGTACTATCCATAGGATCAATTATAACAAGTCACACACTCATATTCCGGAAATACAGAAACAAAGAAATTTCACGGTCGAACTACCAAAATAGAATGAGAGAAAAATCAGAGATCTACATACTTCACGGTGTCGTGAAAAGCTAGTTAATAGTTCTTGTGAATCTAATTCATTGCAATTCCATCCAGTAAAATAGACGAATTATAAATCTCCAAAATAATAGATAGGAATATCGCAAATAAAGCCATTGCAATACCCATCAAAGGAGTAGTTCCCCACCCAGGAGCGACTTTACCATATTCTGAATTCAACGGTTTCAATAAATCCCCTACAATAGTTCGTCTTGAACCAGATCTAGAACTACCCTCAACGGTTTGTGTAGCCATAAATCCTATTTTATATTCATTGAGATCTGTTGACTTTGTATACCTTTTCGATGTAAATAAATGATCTTAGCATAGATCCATTGAGGTCTTGAAACTATATATATAATAATGGAAACAGCAACGCTAGTTGCCATCTTTATATCTGGTTTACTTGTAAGTTTTACTGGGTACGCCTTATATACTGCTTTTGGGCAACCCTCTCAACAACTACGAGATCCATTCGAGGAACACGGAGACTAGTTAAAGTAATGAGCCTCCCAATACTGGAAGGCTCATTACTTTAAATTGAGATACTGAAAAATCATTTCGTCTTTTTAATTGGAACTTTAGGCGGTTCTCTAAAAAAGATAGCGAAAAAAATTATTCCTAGAGTTGAGACTAAGAGGAATGTATAAACCAAAGCTTCCATAGATTCGATCGTGGTTTACAATTATAACTTCCATACCTGTTTATGTGATATCGTCTCCCGGATAAAGAAAGAGCAAGGCAAGAGTTAAAGAAAAGACATCGATTCAACGTAAGATTTATCCGGTATCCTATATCAAATCACAAAACTAAAGCAAAAAAAGATATATATTGTATCAGATTACTTGTCTTCTTGTAGTTGGATCTCCAAGTTTTTGGAATGCTCCAAATTCTACTTGAGCATCCAAATCTGGGTCAATACCAGCAAAAACATCCCTGAACAAGGTTCTAGCGCCATGCCAAATGTGTCCGAAGAAGAAAAGCAGAGCAAATGAAGCATGTCCAAAAGTAAACCAACCTCGCGGACTGCTACGAAAAACACCATCGGATTTCAAAGTAGCACGATCTAATTCAAAAATTTCACCCAATTGAGCACGTCTAGCATATTTTTTCACAGTAGCAGGATCACTATAACTAACTCCATTGAGTTCACCGCCATAGAACTCAACAGTTACACCCACTTGTTCGACACTATATTTCGATTCTGCCCTTCTAAAAGGAACATCGGCTCTAACAATTCCGTCTCCGTCTAACAAAACAACCGGAAATGTTTCAAAAAAAGTAGGCATACGACGGACAAAAAGTTCACGCCCTTCTTTATCTCTAAAGATAGGGTGTCCTAACCAACCGACAGCTATTCCATCCCCATTGTCCATTGAACCCGCTCTGAATAATCCCCCTTTTGCCGGATTATTGCCGATGTAATCATAAAAAGCTAATTTTTCAGGAATTTTAGACCAAGCTTCAGATAAACTTTGATTTTCTGCTAGCCCAGCACTAACTCTTCGATATATTTCTTGTTGGAAGTATCCTTGATCCCATTGATAACGAGTGGGACCAAATAATTCAATCGGGGTAGTTGCTGAACCATACCACATAGTTCCAGCAACTACAAAAGCTGCAAAAAAGACAGCTGCGATACTACTGGAAAGGACAGTTTCAATATTTCCCATGCGTAATCCTTTGTATAGGCGTTGCGGCGGACGGACACTAAGATGGAATAGACCCGCCAATATGCCCAAAGTTCCTGCTGCAATATGATGAGAGGCTATTCCTCCCGGAACAAAAGGATCAAAGCCTTCCACACCCCATGCTGGATTTACAGCTTGTACCCTTCCCGTTAGTCCATAAGGATCGGATACCCATATTCCGGGACCATACAATCCTGTTACATGAAATGCGCCAAAACCAAAGCAAGCCACCCCTGAGAGAAATAAATGAATTCCAAAGATCTTGGGCAAATCCAAAGAGGGTTTTCGCGTACGTTCATCACAAAATATTTCTAGATCCCAATATACCCAATGCCAGATAGCTGCTAAAAAGCACAAGCCAGAAAACACAATATGTGCACCAGCCACACCTTCGTAACTCCAAACCCCCGGATTCGTTAGAGTCCCCCCTGTGATACTCCAACCACCCCATGAATTGGTTATTCCTAAACGAGTCATGAAGGGTATAACGAACATACCTTGTCTCCACATTGGATCAAGAACAGGATCAGAAGGATCAAAAACAGCTAATTCATATAGAGCCATCGAACCAGCCCAACCAGCAACAAGAGCTGTATGCATTATATGGACAGAAATCAAACGGCCGGGATCATTCAATACGACCGTATGAACACGATACCAAGGCAAACCCATGGAAATACCCCCTTTTTTTCAATTAAGAAATAGACGCTATGTAACTTTATTGCAATGTAAAAAAAACTATACTATGGAACTTACGTTTTTAGTGGATTATCTCGAGGAAAGGATTAATATTTGTTCTATTCTTTTAGTTTTAGTAAGAATGTCTTTTAATAATAATGGAACAATTTTGTTCGTAGAAACAAAAAGAAGCAGATTTATTCTACACCCGATAAGTACCAATACGCAATGGTCGGGCGTTGATAGCATTTTATATGAGTAACTGCATCTAGATTTGTTCATCCGCCAAAACAAAATATCTATTTATAACAAATTTACTTTATTCATTCTGTCTTCCTTTTTTTCTGAACTTCTTTTTTTAATCTATGGATAAAAAAGTCTGATAAAAGATAAAAAATTATTAAGACAATAACCATACTTTTACGCTTTCACATCAAAGTGAGATTATAGTACTTAATTTTTCTTTCATTTAATGCCTATTGGTGTTCCACAAGTACCTTTTCGAAATCCTGGAGACGAAGATGCATCGTGGGTTGACATATAGTGCGACTTGTCGGATATATTTGGTTATACGGTATTTCCCCGTTCTCTTACCCAATTGAGATATCCTCCCTTTCCCTGATTGAGTGAATCATCAAAAATTTGGAGCGTGAAATGCAATGAAGAAAAAATGAAATCTATTTTTTAGGGGATATACAGATTAATATTACAAATTAGAATAATTTAGGGTTGCCTTGGTTCGAACAATAAAATGAAGTATCCAGGCTCCGTTTAGAAAAAACCAATTGGATCTATGATTTCTACTTACAATATCATATTCTATTCAATTTATAATAAAAAAAAATATATAAATAAATAGAAGTGATCGCAAACTGGTAATATATTGAGTAATATGATGAATGCATTGAATATTTACTATTTGGCGGGAGACATAGCCAAAAGACGTAGTATTCGGACATTTGTCCTATATATGCAAATCAAAACCGATCAGATATTTACTCGGAGTAGAGCATAAACCTAAAAGAATTCAATAAGACCATTGAGGAACAAGACAATTACATCGTGATTTAGATTCAATTCCGATGAAAGAATACATCAATGAAAAGTTAGTCCAATAAGTTAAGTTTAGTGAATTTTTTTTCTTTATTATAAATAATAAAGAAAAAAACTCAAATCTACACATTGATTATTTTTTTTTTCGCGATTTGGATTGAACCGTATGCGTTAAAAAATGCATGTACGGTTCCGCAAGGGAGACGATTTTATCCCACTCAACCGACTTTATCGCGAAAGATTACTTTTTTTAGGCCAAGAGGTTGATGACGAGATCTCGAATCAACTTATTGGTCTTATGATATATCTCAGTATAGAGGATAATACTCCAGATCTATATTTGTTTATAAACTCTCCCGGCGGATGGGTAATACCTGGATTAGGTATTTATGATACTATGCAATTTGTACAACCAGATGTACAAACAATATGCATGGGATTAGCCGCTTCAATGGGATCTTTTATTCTGGTCGGAGGAGAAATTACCAAACGTCTAGCATTCCCTCACGCTTGGCGCCAATGAGTTTTTTATTTGATTTGAGAGAAAAAAGAAGACAAGACTATGCCTTCGCGATATATGAAATATGAATATTAAGTAATAATAGCATGGCACTTAGAATTCGATAGGAAAATTTTTTTTTCCAAAATTGTTAAATTATGTATCGAAAGAGTAGTATGAGATAAAGGGTATTTCCTATTTAATCTTATAGATCAGGAGACCCATTTCAGCGTCACAAACTTTTTAGTTTTCACACCAAAAAACTCTTAACAATATATATATATTATTCTGAAAAAATACGAAAAAAAAAGAAACTTTGGGATTGCTAAATAACACACGAAATTGAAATTAATATATAAAGCAACGGAACCATCATAGTATTTTTTTTAACTATCCCAAAAGGAAGGGTGGTTATTGGATCATTTACCTATGTGAATATGATAGACCCTCGAATTTATTTTCTATTTCGTAAAATGAAAATAAAAAGGTATATTTATTTAAAGTCCTCAAGTAGCCGTATGCACTGTGCAAAAGATGCCTGTACGGTTGTTCAATTCTATACTTTTTTTTATTATATTTTCGCCTTTGATCGTGCGAGATAGAATAATAATTTATTATGGTATTTCATCAGGGTAATGATCCATCAACCTTCTACTTCTTTTTATGAGGCAGGGACGGGAGAATTTGTCCTGGAAACGGAAGAACTACTGAAGCTGCGCGAAACCCTCACAAAGGTTTATGTACAAAGAACGGGCAAACCCTTATGGGTTGTTTCCGAAGACATGGAAAGAGATGTTTTTATGTCAGCAACAGAAGCCCAAGCTCACGGACTTGTTGATCTTGTAGCAGTTGAATAAAAAATAAGAGGGATTTCACGCAAGTATGCAATTTGATATTTTATCTTCTTAACAGGTTTAATAGGATATTCGAAAATATTCTATCAATACATTAAAAAAAAATGATTCATAATTATCCGGTTAGGATCGATCTAAACCATCCCATTATGTATATGATTCAACATGCCAACTATTAAACAACTTATTAGAAACACACGACAGCCAATCAAAAATGTCACGAAATCCCCCGCTCTTGGAGGATGTCCTCAGCGACGAGGAACATGTACTAGGGTGTATGTGCGACTCGGTCAGATCATGGACTAGGCAAAAAAAAGAATTGATCGAGTATAAGTGATCAGTAACAATAAATAAGATAGAATGGAAGCAGACCATTCACTAAAAATCTAAAAAAGAGATATTATATCCTTTTCTATTGTGTTATCAAATTAATTTATGGTTGAAATTAGTACAAATTCAATCAATTACGTTTTTGTTTTTAATTTAAGATGAGAAAGAATTCCCTATTGGTATCAAACGGTATTCATTAAGCAGGGAAATTCTATTTAAAAAGGAGAAAGATTATGCCCTTCTTTTCCCTTAACTCTTGACTCCTGCAAGAACGGACTAACAAGGTCAGCTACTCAGCAAATCTTCATAATTAAATAAAATACCGTTACTGTTATAGGTGGGTCTCGTTGTGAAAGACCTATTAATTGATAATGATGGGTAGAGCCAAAGAGTGTGAACTGTACAAGTTAACAATACCATTGATTAAATGAAATGAGGCAGGAGGCTCCGGTGTATAGAGAGGACCTCACCGTTTAAGAAGCAACCATAGAAACGATGTAAACCACTATACCTATTTCTATTTACTACTTTATTTCTCTATTTTTATTTTTTGATACCCAGTATCAATACAATTTATTATTCTTATTTCGAACTGAGAAGCCTAAAATAAAAAATCGTGGTCGGGAAGGTTATAGTAGCAAAAGCCATTGGAGTTTTTATTTTATACATTGGAAGAATCCGTTTTGTTATTAATAGACTAGGAAAGGAAATAACTGAAAGAAAAGAAATCAATTAGTTATTCATCAAAGTTTCATTTATTTATTCAATGACTAGAATTAAACGAGGATATATAGCTCGAAGACGTAGAACCAAAATTCGTTTATTTGCATCAAGTTTTCGAGGGGCTCGTTCAAGACTTTCTCGAACCATTACTCAACAGAAAATAAGAGCTTTGGTTTCGGCTCATCAAGATAGAGGTAGGCAAAAGAGAGATTTTCGTCGTTTGTGGATCACGCGGATAAATGCAGTAATCCGAGCCAATAAACTATACTATAGTTATAGTAGATTAATACACAATCTGTACACGGAGCAGTTGCTCCTTAACCGTAAAATACTTGCACAAATAGCTATATTAAATAGGAATTGTATTTATATGATTTCCAATGAGATCTTAAAATAAGAAGATTGGAGAGAATCCATTGTAATGTTTTAATGGAGTTACTTGGCGCGTGAATTGGGGAAGGTAGAGTAGAAATTAGTAGGATAAAAGAGGATATAATATGATAAAGCGGTCACAATGAACAAACACATTGAATAAAAAAAGATTTATTCTTCATTCCCAAATTATTTTTTTCTTACGACACAAGACTAAAATCTTAATTTTTAAATTTTTTGAACAAAAAAAACGTCAATTCGCATTTGAAGTCGGATTGAAGTTTTTTTTTGATTCAATTGAAGAGCAAGCTAGCCTATTTATTTTTAATTCTAAGACCAGTAGTTATAGGAGTCGACTCGCTTCTTTCAAATTGTTTTTCATTATTAAGAAAAGGTAACAAAGATAAAATACGAGCTTGTTTTATAGCAATAGTAATTAATCGTTGTTGTTTTAAGGTCAATCTATTCACCCGCCTAGATAATATCTTTCCTTGTTCACTAATAAATCGACTAATTAAACTCATGTTTCTATAATCAATTCGATCCCCCGATTGTATCGGGGGCAAACGCCTACGAAAAGATCGCTTAGATTTAAGAAAGAGCCGCTTGGATTTATCCATGGTTTTTTTATTCCTTGTCCTGAAAATCCTAATTATTTTTTGATCGGATCAGAAATGATTGATTTTGAATTCAAAAAAAAAGGATTGCTTTGTTTTGTTTATTTTATATTTAAATAAATATAGGATCCGTTATATATAATTTTTGTTATTTCTTGTATATAATATGTCGTTTTTGGTCTTCCTTGGAAGATAAGGTGAACGCGCGAGCGATTGGTTCGATCTATTTCTTTATCTCCCCGTGAATCGTATGTTTGTAACAAGAGGGACAGAATTTTCTCAATTCCAATCGACTAGGCGTATTATGTCGATTTTTTTGAGTAATATATCGAGAAATGCCCGTTGATTCCTTATTAACGCGGTTTCGAACACAACTAGTACATTCCAAAAAAATTGTTACTCGAGCTTCTTTACCCCTGGCCATGAACCTCCCTTGTATTTTTGATTGACTCAACTCTTCTATTTTTCGATCCGAAGCGAAGAAGAAATAAAAAAACTAGAAGTTGCTCAATTAAATTGAAATCGACTTATGAAGGATTTCGTTGCAATCTATCAATATAGTAATAATAAGTAATATAATAATTTCTAACTCTATATTTATAATTTAGAATCACTGTACAATATTTAATTTTTCATTTAATGATTTTGTATAATATTGTTGCCGCAGCTATTCCATGTTTCACTGAGGTGAATCGAATCCGCTTTTATTCTTTTCTAATTTATTTTCTTTTTAAAAAAGAGAGGAGGGATTAGTCAGAGATATTTGATTGTAGCTCTAATTTTCTTCACCCCCCTTCCTATCTCACGTACTATAATGAAAAAAAAGGGAATATTAACGCATCTGGAAATAAACGATTTATCTCTATCAATAAACCTGCTAAAGAACCAAACCATAGAGTACTTACTACCGGTGCCACGGAAAGATATGTTTTTAGATCTCGCATTTAAAACCCTCCTTCTTTAGTTTTGTAATTTTATTCTAATTTGTAATACATAATAGTAATACATATATGAACGGATGTGTCTATGTAGTTAATGACTAACACTTGTATGTCTACGTCGAATCCCTAATACAAATTGAAATGTACAACAATTAAGTAAATCTTCCTTTTCTTAAAACAAAAAAAGCCCCTTTCTGTCTGAGAATTCCCGAAAAATATTCCTTTTTGTTACGCTGGGTTTCCTATTTATTCAGTACTTATATAATTCTATTATTATATGTTATATATAATGAAATTAGACTAAAAAAAAATAAAGAAAAAATTACAAGTTGGTATATCAATGAAAGAAATAAAGCTGTGGAAAAGAAGACAGGGATTCTCTACAATGACACTGTAGACCAATTGAAAAGGGATGTAGCGCAGCTCGGTAGCGCGTTTGTTTTGGGTACAAAATGTCACGGGTTCAAATCCTGTCATCCCTACCTATTGCTTATCTTATGAGCAGAAACGCGAGGTAAATTGATATTAATTAAAATTGGATATACATAATCAACTTTTAATTTTCTTATTTATGATAGTATTATATCCAACGGGTTGGGTAACAACCTATTTATTGTGATAATAAAGCGCTCTTAGTTCAGTTCGGTAGAACGTGGGTCTCCAAAACCCGATGTCGTAGGTTCAAATCCTACAGAGCGTGATTAGATTCTTGTTATTTGGGAGGTTAAAAATAAAACTGAAAAAATTGAACAGAAATTTGAAATTGGCCTCCTTAAGTAGGAGATCCATCAAAAAAAAAAAAGAGCTGTTAATTAATCAAAGATCCAATTGATCACCACGTCTGTATTGTAAATATGCAGTTACGAATAATCCAGCCAAAGTAATAGGAATTAGACCTAAGACAATTCCAAATAGAAAAACTTCAATCATTTAAATTTCTTTGAAAGGTGAAAAGGAGAGGTAATGTTTATCCTTAAATATTAATGAGAATTACCCATAAATCTCAATGACCAACAATTAAAAATTGCCGTGGTAAAGAACTATAGAATATATGAACTACCACAGAAGGATTTTGTTATGAATTGTTTATTCAATTAATTTCAAATAAGTCGTATCTTGTTCAGACCGATAAATAGAGCCGAAGTTATAGTCAAAGCTGATAGTAGAAAACCGAAATAACTAGTTATAGTAGACATGAAGAGACTAAATGAAATATGTTATTTTTATACATATGTTTAGAAAGCACTTCCCTAAATTTAAATTTTGAAAAGATACGAGGATAAACAAAAATACCAATTGAAAGTTTTTGATTCATCAATTATTATAATTATATACGTCGTTCCTAACAAAAGTAGAGTAACATAGTTAATAAATCAATTCATCATTTGTCACATCTACCCATCTTGAAATTTCGAATCAACAGATTCATGGAGCAACTCTTGAGTTGAGTAAACTAATAACCAAGATCTAATAGATATTAGTATATCTATAGAATATTCTTAATGTATATTAAATATATTTTTTATAATTATAAAGAAAGTAATAATAGTTGTTTTATAACTTCATTAAAAAAAGAAACTTTCTTTTTATCAATATGGGATGGATGGGATAAAAAAGAAAAATAATTTATTTATATTTGGATCCTTTTTGCTTGAATTGTATCGCCGAATTCATTTTTTTTTGACTTATTTTAGAACGAGGAGTGATCTTAGCTTATAATGAGAATGCCCCTTATTTTTTACTTTAAATTGAACTTATTAAATTGAGCAGTCGGTTCAGTCACATAATCTCTCGAATGAAAAGAAAAAAAAGAATCATATGCTCACTCAAAATTACTTTTTACATTTTGTATTTCCTTTCCATATTACAAACACCCATCCTTGGAATTAGGTCACTAAAAGACCCTTGGCTCTAATACAACTACAACAATATGTGGTTCGCGAATATTGCTTTTTATTTATTCGTTGTTCTCTTTTTTTTTCTTGAATACTATCTATAATATTTTTACCTGATCTGATCCTCAGTTTCTATTCCGACGTTAATAATAGAGAAAACCTTTCTAATATTATATATTATATTTCAAGTACTACTACATGTACTGCAGAAATGTTAGTGATATAGGAATTTGAGGAATTCACTATGTACTGTTACAAATTCTATATCTACAAGCAACAAGAAAAGAAAAAAAGAAATTCTCTAACATTTCATTTCAATACTGATTGTGAAATTTCGTTGCTGTGTCAGAAGAAGGATAGCTATACTGATTCGGTATACTCTAAAGAAACCCTTGGTACATTATTGACGATCTCACAAAGATTATATTTCATTAAAATTTAATTTAATGATTTCATCTTTTTCGGAGTCGACCCCCTTTGACTGTACAAGAATATGCGGAGCTTAACATGTCTGGAAGCACGGGAGAACGTTCTTTTGCCGATATTATTACCAGTATTCGATACTGGGTCATTCATAGTATTACTATACCTTCCCTATTCATTGCGGGTTGGTTATTCGTCAGCACGGGTTTAGCTTACGATGTATTTGGAAGTCCCCGTCCAAAT